TCCATGGCATCAGGTAACCATACATGAAGGGGAAATTGCGCAGATTTAGCAACTGCGCCGGCAAATAATAAAGAGGCACATAAAGTAACAAATAAAAAATGAACCTCATTATTATAAATCAAGTTATTAAATATTTCGAACAAATCTTGAAATTCGAAACTTCCCGTTATCCAATAAAAACCTAAGATTCCTAATAATAAACCAAAATCGCCTATCCGATTAGTTACAAATGCTTTTTGACAAGCGTTTGCCGCAGCGAGTCGTGTGAACCAAAAACCTATTAATAGATAAGAACACATTCCAACTAATTCCCAAAAAATATAAATTTGTATCAAATTCGAACTAGTAACTAATCCCAACATTGAAGTATTGAATAAACTCATATAAGCAAAAAATCTTAAATATCCTTGATCATGAGACATATAATTGTCACTATAAATAAGAACAAAAATTCCAACAGTAGTGATTAATATTGACATAATAGAGGTAAGTGAATCAATAAAGTACCCAAACTCGAAAGAAAAATCATTATTGATGGTCCAAGACCATACATATTGATAGATAGAACTTCTATTTATTTGCTGAAGAGACAGATCGACCGAAAAAATCATAACTATACTTAACAATAAAATATTGGGAAAAGCCCACATCCGACGAAGATTTTTTGTTGCCGTCGGAAAAAGTAGGAGTCCAATTCCTATTAAAATAGGAATTGGAAGTGGCACAAAAGGTATGATCCATGAATATTGATATGTATGCTCCATAAAAACTTTTTTTTTCTTATTCTTTCTTAATTAATCGTTTCTGATTCACCGGCTCTTATCTCTTTTGATTGAAAGGGAGCAATAAAAAAATTAAGATATTACAAAGTTAACTCGAATTTTCTATTCTTAATCTTTTAATCTTTCTCAAATATTTTAAAAATATTCAAATTTCGAAGTTAGAAGGAATCAAATGATATCACCGAGTTACTAATGAAAAAAAAAAATTATTTGTTTAGTAAGATTTTTCTTTTCTGAAAATATCAATTATTATTTATTATTACGTATGGCGATAATTTATATACATCGATAAAGAATACAAAGAATTCCACCACAAAAAGTACTTGATTTCGATATGAATCATAGGATGTCCTAGAACTTGACTTAATAAAAGAAAAACGAATTATTTGAGTTTGTTTATTCGATATTTGAGTTTGTTTATTCGAACTTATTAACTAGTTCATTTTCATTGCGGAATTGATTGATTGTCTTCCGTTACAATAAATTCATTTATTCTTGACTATCCGATGTTTTCTTTCCATTTACATATAATTAAAGGTAAAAATGACTATTACTAAAATGAAAATATTCTTTTTTTTTTCAAAATTATGTATCCTTTAACAGATTAACTACGAGTCTCATTCGAATTTGATTGAAAATGAAAATTGGGCATACTCTCTCTTCGAGCTTGACCAATTACCAATTAATAGAAAAAAAAAAATTCAAGTTTGTTTTTTTATTTTATTAGGTAGATAAAATGGTTTTTTTACACTTTTTGTTTTGATGTATTTTTCATGTATAAATGGAGATGCATAAATTATAAATGTAGGACGACAAAAAAAAATAGGCAGAGATAGAAATAGAAAAGGAAAGACTTTTTTTTTACGTTTTTTTAATTTCATCAATTCAATTTATATGTCATAATAGATCCTAATCTATCCTATAGATTTGAATGGAGATATAAAAAAGAAAGGTACCAATAAATTAAATACAAATTCTTCTTTTTTTTTCTGCATAGTGTATGGAATATAAATAAAAAAAGGTTATATCATATTGTTTTTTTTTTGTTGTAGAATAGAAGCATTTTATGTTATTTTCCCATCTCTATTTTTTTTTTTTTTATGAAATTTGTATAGTAGTGTATAGTAGTATATATATATATATAGAATCTAGAAAATCTATAGGAATAGATAAATAATGACATAAAGAGACCGATCGTTTTGGTTTAAAAATAGATGTCTTTGACATCCAACTATAGCACTGCATAACCTTTTTTTTGAATGGCAGTTCCAAAAAAACGTACTTCTACATCAAAAAAGCGTATTCGAAAAAATGTTTGGAAAAAGAAAGGATATTGGGCTTCGTTGAAAGCTTTTTCATTAGCGAAATCTCTTTCTACGGGTAATTCAAAAAGTTTTTTTGTACGACAAATAAATTTGGAGTAACCTGAATTGGTTTAACTCGAATAAGATACAAAGGTTTTCTTTTTTGAATATCTTTTTTTTTCATTTCCGGGGTGGGGATTCTTATTTTCCCCATCGCCCTGTTAGTGTTATAATAATTTGTTATTTTTATAATATTCAATTTCTAATTATAATAATAAATAATTAAATAATAAGAATTTTGATATTTCTACTATATCTAGAGCGGACCATATATAAGAGCTTTAACTGGGTTGTTGAAACTAATCCATTAAGTTTCAATTTTGTAACTTTATGAATAATTATTTCTCTGAATTA